ACCAAATCTGTCTTATCCTTTCCTTGAAAGCGGAAAAATGACATTATATAGAACATATTTCAATAAAAAAGAATTCTATTTGGGGTGAAAATCACAATTCATAAATAGGATTTTCGGGATAAGAAAAAAAACTAAACAAACAAACCATGGATAAATCCAAGCGACCTTTTCTGAAATCGAAACGATCTTTTCGTAGGCGTTTGCCCCCGATTCAATCGGGGGATCGAATTGATTATAGAAACATGAGTTTAATTAGTCGATTTATTAGCGAACAAGGAAAAATATTATCTAGACGAGTGAATAGATTGACCTTGAAACAACAACGATTAATTACTATTGCTATAAAACAAGCTCGTATTTTATCTTTGTTACCTTTTCTCAATAATGAGAAACAATTTGAAAGAACCGAGTCGACCTCTAGAACTATGGGTCTTAGAACCCGAAATAAATAGGCTTTTTCTTTGTTCACTTGAATCAGAATTCCAATCCGAACTCAAACGCGGGTTAATGATTTGTTCTACAAATCCGAGAATCCAGATTTGATTATCGTGTCGTAAGAAAAAAACGAATCAAAAAAAAATCTTTTTTTTTTTCATTGAACGTGTTCATTCATTTTTACTACTTTAGCATATTTTCTCATAGTTATTTCGACTCCACCTTCCCGGAGTTTAGTCTCCGGGGAACTGCGTTTAGATTATTCCGGTGTATTCTTTCCGATCTACTTCTTTTCTGATTTCGTTGGAAATCATATAAAGACAATTCCTGTTTGATATAGCTATTTGGGCCAATATTTTACGATTAAGAAGTAACTGTTTCTTGTATAGATCATGTATGAATTTACTATAACTATAAGATACTCCCCTTTGTCGAATTATTGCGTTTATCCGAGTGATCCACAAACGACGAAAATTTCTCTTTTGCTTATCCCTATCTCGATGAGCCGAAACCAAAGCTCTTATTTTCTGTTGAGTAATAGTTCGAGTAAGTCTTGAATGAGCCCCTCGAAAGCTTGATGCAAATAAACGAATTTTTGTTCTACGTCTCCGAGCTATATATCCGCGTTTAATTCTGGTCATTGAATAAATAAAACTTTGACAAATAACTAATTGATTTCTTTTCTTTCAGTTATTCTTTTCCTTCGTCCCGGTCTATTAATAACCAAACGGATTTTTCCAATGTATAAATTACAAATTCCAATGGCTTTGACTACTATAACCTTCCCGACCACTAGTTTTTCTTTTTTTTAGGTATTTTACTGCGAAATACGAAAGAAATAAGAATTTTTCTTTTGCTAGGTGTTAAAAAAAGAAAGAAAAAAAAATGGATAAAGAAATAGTGGGTTCCGTCGTTTCTATGGTTATTTCTTAAACGGTGAGGTCTTTTCTATACACCGGAGCCTTTAACTTCATTGAATCAATGTTATTGGTAACTTGTATAGTTCACACCAAACTCTTTGGCTCTACCCATGAATGATCCAGTAATAGGTCTTTCACAATGAGACCCACCTATACAGTAACGGTATTTAATTATGAAAGTTAGCTCGGTAGCTGACCCTCGTAGTCCGTTCTTGACCGAGTGGAAACTTCATTTTTATGTTTTTTTTTATTTTCATAAGATTTCCTCCGCTTAATGGATAACCATTTGCTACCAATGGAGAATTGCTTCTCATCTTAAATTCAGGTGATTGGATTTGCACCAATGAAAACCATAAACTTCATACACAATAAGGGGATCCATTTGCTTTTTTTTTATTTAAATAGTGAATGGAGTTCCGTCTTCCATTCTATCCTATTCACTGGTACTGATCATTCATACTGGAAAGCAGATTGCTCCAGCTCATGATCTAAACGAGTCGCACATACACCCTAGTACATGTTCCTCGACGCTGAGGACATCCCCGAAGAGCGGGGGATTTCGTGACATTTCGAATTGGCTGTCTTGTATTTCTAATAAGTTGTTTAATAGTTGGCATGTTATATCATATACATAATGGGCTGGTTTAGATTGATCCTAACCGGATTCGGATTATTATGAATTTTTTTCTATTTAATCGAATCCCGGAGATAGAATCCCAAATCGAAGATTTCCACAAAATCCATTTTTTTTATTCAACTGCTACAAGATCAACAATTCCGTAAGCTTGGGCTTCTGTTGCTGACATAAAAACGTCTCTTTCCATGTCTTCAGATACAACCCATAATGGTTTGCCCGTCCTTTGTACATAAACCCTTGTGATGGTTTCGCGCAGTTTCAACAGTTCTTCCGCTTCCAGGATAAATTCTCCCGTTTGCGCCTCATAAAAAGAACTAGCAGGTTGATGGATCATTACCCTGATGGTAGAGGGTTTCTCTATCTGGTGTGATGAAACGAACAGAAAAAAAAAGAGAGAAAATTCAACAACCGTACGGGCATCATTTTTTGTGCATTGCATACGGCTCTACAATCAAATTGACTCTTACTTTCCATTCAAGAAAGAGAATCTATCAGCCCCCAGATGATTAAATAAATGATCAAATTGCCACCCTTCTTTTCGGAGTAGTTTAAAAATACTATGATGGCTCCGTTGCTTTCTATTTTCAAATGGATTCTTTTTTTTTTTCTTTAATCGAGCAATCCCAAAGTTTCTTTTTGATCCAACCAGGAAAAATCTTGTTTTTTTCGCACTCTTTTTTTATAACCTAAGAGCCCTTCGGTGTGAAAACAAAAAAGTTTGTGACGCTAAACTGGACTCCCGATAGATAAAACAAAATCGGAAATACCCTTTCTCTCATACTACTCTCTCGATACATAATCCAATTTTTTTTTTTAAATACAAAAAATTTTCATATCGAATTCGAAGTGCCATGCTATTATTACTTAATGTTCATATGGCGAAGGCATAGTTTTCTTTTTTATTTCAAATTAAAAAACCTCATTGGCGCCAAGCGTGAGGGAATGCTAGACGTTTGGTAATTTCTCCTCCAACCAATATAAAAGATCCCATTGACGCGGCTAATCCCATGCATATTGTATGGACCTCTGGTCGCACAAATTGCATAGTATCATAAATAGCTACTCCAGGTATTACCCATCCGCCAGGAGAGTTTATAAACAAATAAAGAGCTTTCGTATCATCCTCGATACTGAGATATACCATAAGACCAATAAGTTGATTCGAGATCTCGCTATCAACTGCTTGGCCTAAAAAAAGCAATCTTTCTCGATAAAGTCGATTGATTAGGGTAAAATTGTATCCCTTAGGAACCGTACATGCACCTTTTGATGCATACGGTTCAAAAAAAGAATCAATGTATAGATTCCAGTGCTCTTTCTTTTTTTTCTTCCTTAGAATAGAAAAGAAGTCGCTAAACTTATTGAATTAACTTCTCATTGATGTATTGTTTCATCGAGATTCAATCCAAATCACGATGGAGTTTTCTTGTTCCTAAGTGGGTCTCTTTCATCTTTTTAGGTTTATGCTCTACTCCGGGTAAAGATACGCCCTTTTTTGATTTGCGCATATAGGACAAACCTTCTCATCACCATTTCTTTTTGTTATAACTTGACAAATCAAATAACAATCAGGAATCATTTATGATACACGTAGTAATCATAGATATATTTCCAATTGGGTTTTTTCTAAACGGAGCCTGGATGCTTCATTTTTTTAGTCCAACCAAAGTCAACCATAAATTATTCGAATTGAAAATAGTACTATGAATCCCCTCAAACAACGGATTTCACGCTCCAATTTTTGGATGATTCAATTTATTTTTCTTGGGTGAAAGAGAGGATATCTCGATCGAGGGAGAGAACGGGGAAATCCCATATGACCCAATATATCTCACAAGTCGCACTATACGTCAACCCAAGATGCATCTTCCTCTCCAGGACTTCGGAAAGGTACTTTTGGAACACCAATAGGCATGAATTGAAAGAAAAAATAACTAAATACTATATTTCACTTTGATGTGGAAACGTAACAATATGGTTTTATTGTCGTTATAATATTATATTGGCATTGGCTTTATCATATTTATTTTATTCATACAGTAGAAAAATGTGGAAAGAAAGACAAATAGTCCCTTCTAATGATAAATACGGATAGATGCATTTAGTCATAGAAAATGGTATCAACCCCCCATTGCATATTGGTACTTATTGAGTATAGAATAAATCTGCTTCTCTTTTTTCCTACGAACAGAATAGAATAAATATTAACCTAACTCTTGTTAGGAACTAATCCACTCAACAAGGGAGGTCTATAGGATAGTTATAGTCTAGTCTTTTCCAATGCAATAAAGTTAGGTAGTGTCTATTTTTCTTTGAGAAAGGGGTGTTTTCCATGGGTTTGCCTTGGTATCGTGTTCATACTGTTGTATTGAATGATCCCGGCCGGTTGCTTGCCGTTCATATAATGCATACAGCTCTGGTTGCTGGTTGGGCGGGCTCAATGGCTCTGTATGAATTAGCAGTTTTTGATCCTTCGGACCCTGTTCTTGATCCAATGTGGAGACAGGGCATGTTCGTTATACCCTTTATGACTCGTTTAGGAATAACCAATTCCTGGGGAGGTTGGAGTATCACAGGAGGAACTGTAACGAATCCGGGGATTTGGAGTTACGAAGGTGTAGCCGGGGCGCATATTGTGTTTTCTGGCTTATGCTTTTTGGCAGCTATTTGGCATTGGGTCTATTGGGATCTAGAAATATTTTCTGATGAACGTACAGGAAAACCTTCTTTGGATTTGCCTAAGATCTTTGGAATTCATTTATTTCTATCGGGGGTGGCTTGCTTTGGTTTTGGGGCATTTCATGTAACGGGCTTATATGGTCCTGGAATATGGGTGTCCGATCCTTATGGACTAACCGGAACAGTACAACCTGTAAATCCGGCGTGGGGCGTGGAAGGTTTTGATCCTTTTGTTCCGGGAGGAATAGCTTCTCATCATATTGCAGCAGGTACATTGGGCATATTAGCGGGTCTATTCCATCTTAGCGTACGACCGCCACAACGTCTAT